AACTTTTGAGCAAGAGTGACAAAAAAATAGGAAATATGAAAGAAAAGACAAAAGAGATGAAATTAAGAAATGCAAAATGAAAAGAATCAGAGTTTCTTTGTACTGTGTCTGAAATACATCCTCTTTCTATCCCTATCCTTCCACTCTTTGATTTAATCTTTTTCTTTTTATTTTAGCTCTTTTAGGTATTAGATTTGATCTATACATATACGAAAATTGAACATCCTTTTGGAATTTAGAATAAGAAAAATATGAATAGAGAGAAAAAAATGAAAAAAAAAAAAAAAGAAAGAATATCTATCCCAACCCATCTCAATGAATTTCATTTGTATGAGGTATGAATATCTATTTAATACATTATTCATGTGTCAGGAACCAGATTTGAACTGGTGACACGAGGATTTTCAGTCCTCTGCTCTACCAACTGAGCTATCCCGACCATTTCCCTGCATCATCCTAGCAGAGTACTTGTATCTATGTAAATGAAACGAACTAAAAAAGAAAGTCTTTCAAAATTGTACCTAGCCCCCTTTCATTTCTTAGATTTTCAAGAAGATTCTCTTTGTAAAATGTAAAGAGAATTATATTAACTGTAAATGATTAAATAAAAGAGATTCTATATGTTCATTTGTGCAGGTATCCTATTTATACAAATAACAAATAATATTGGATTGGGATTCGAAGAGAATACGAGGATTTCTATTTGGATCCATTTGTGAAAGAACAGAGTGAATAAAATGAGAAAGATATTTAATTTTGTTTGAACTGAACAACTGATAAAAAAAAGAAAAAAAAATAGGATGGGGGTAAAGAAAGAGTGAAGAATTTCAATGGGCTTTTTCTTGGGGATAGAGGGACTTGAACCCTCACGATTTTTCAATTCGACGGATTTTCCTCTTACTATAAATTTCATTGTTGTCGGTATTGACATGTAAAAGGGGACTCTCTCTTTATTCTCGTCCGATTCATCTTCAAAAAATATATCAAACTCTGGAATAAATAATTTGATCACTGAATAACTGAATATTTGAATTCGATTCTTTTTTAAACTTCAATTATAATTGATAGAATTTAAACTTTTCATATTCTATCATTCTAATTAATATAGAATGATAGAATAGAAATAGAGGTTTTCTATATATATATATATATATACTTATATATCCTTATCCTATACTCATACTAATACTCATATCTTAATAGTAGATAAGATAATAGTAATATAAAGAAATGTGATTAATCTCTTGCTATGTCAATATGTATACGTATGTATTAGGTATATCAGGTCATCCTTTCTGTCATTTTGATCTTTTATTTTGATAGAAAGAAGAATTTTAGCTATTAATCTAACGTAGTAAATTTCATTCGTTAGAACAGCTTCCGTTGAGTCTCTGCACCTATCCCTTTTTGCTCTCATTTTGTATTTTTTTTTTTTTTCAAAAAAAAAAAAAGATTTGGCTCAGGATTGCCCATTTTTAGTTCCAGGGTTTCTCTGAATTTGGAAGTTATCACTTAGCAGGTTTCCATACCAAGGCTCAATCCAATCAAGTCCGTAGCGTCTACCAATTTCGCCATATCCCCCTTTCCTTTGCTTTGAGACTTTAATACAAGGATAAAGTTCTAATTCCATCTACCTCTTTCTCATTGATCTTGGCACTGTTGAATTCATTAGGTAATGATTCCTATATCAAAAAAGTTTATGCTGCTGTTTTCTTTTTATACCCACCCTCTATATATTCTATATTCTATCATTTCATCTCTATTGATGAACCCTATTCTATCATTGATGTATCTACAATTCAATATGGATAGATAGATCCCACATATATCTATGCCTTTCCTAATACTTCCTTTTGAAAGTACGATTTAAAATAGTGGAACGGCCAATATTAATTCATATTAATTCTTCGTCCTATTGTATATAATTATAGAATCCAAATTCTTATCAGTTTGAATCATTGATTTCCATTATTCGAATATAAATCAATAGAATATGATTCTCTTTTTACTAGTTCTCTAATTTATCTATTAGGATTCGTTACGTGAAATTGAGATTTCAAGTTTTAAAGTATAGTTTTTTAGTTCCACGATTAGAATGACAAAATTCTAATGGTAATAAATGAAATCTTCAGAATATTATTGAAGATTTCATTTCAGATCAGATTTTCTTTCTTGTATTTTGTATTGATTTCATATTCATATATATATTATATATGGAATTGGATTTCTATTTAGATATCAAATTTATCTAGATCTAAATAGTTTTCTTTTCTATTTTCTAAATAGAAGTTAAAATATCTAACTAATAACTAAAAAATAGAATAAATTTAAATAATCAAGAAATGAAAAAAAAAAAAAGAAGAAGAATCGCTAGGTAATAGCTAAGATCCGAAGTTTCTTTTATTGCTCTTATATCCGCCCGCTTAGCTCAGAGGTTAGAGCATCGCATTTGTAATGCGATGGTCATCGGTTCGATTCCGATAGCCGGCTTTTTTTTCTTTCCATGATTGAAAATCTTTACTTTCGCTTTCTCTAAATATTGGGTCACCAATCTATTATGTCATGGTAATTCGCAGCTATAGCTATGAATAAAAAAGTTGACTAGAACAATTATATCTCTACAGAAGAAATTGGAAAACTTGGAAAACGTAGTCTTAACTTGAATTTCCTATATATACAAAAATCCAAATATTTATAAAATTTATTTTATTCTGTTTTTCAGTAGATTTAGTTTTGTTTTGCTGATCCTTTAGTTCAGTCTGAATTTTTATTTTTTTGTCAAAGTAAAAGGAGCCTTTATATGTCCCGTTACCGAGGACCTCGTTTTAAAAAAATACGCCGGCTGGGGGCTTTACCGGGACTAACTAGTAAAAGACCCAGATCCAGAAGTGATCTTCAAACCCAATTGCGCTCTGGAAAAAGATCGCAATATCGTATTCGTTTAGAAGAGAAACAGAAATTGCGTTTTCATTATGGTCTGACAGAGCGACAATTACTTAAATATGTGCATATTGCTGGAAAAGCCAAAGGGTCAACAGGCCAGGTTTTACTACAACTGCTTGAGATGCGTTTGGATAACATACTTTTTCGATTAGGTATGGCTTCGACCATTCCTGGAGCCAGACAATTAGTTAACCATAGGCACATTTTAGTTAATGGTCGTATAGTGGATATACCAAGTTATCGTTGCAAACCCCGAGATATTCTTACTACGAAGAATAAAGAAAGATCGAAAGCTCTGATTCAAAATTCTCTTGTTTCATCCCCCCCCGGGGAATTGCCAAACCATTTGACTATGGACTCCTTACAATATAAAGGATTTGTAAAGAAAATAATAGATAGTAAATTGATCGGTTTGAAAATAAATGAGTTGTTGGTTGTAGAATATTATTCCCGTCAGACTTGATTCTAACAAAAAGAAAAAAAAGCATACAATTTTGACTCTTTTCGCTGAAGTAAATAGAGTACCTTGTGCTCTGTCTCATTCACGTATCACAAATGGATCGGCAATCGGCAATAGGATTCTTTTTCTTTTTTCTTATTTTCAATAAAAACACAATTTTTTTATTTGTATTTTACGTATCAAAGGGATGTAATTACGGATATAGAATCTCTATGAAATTAAGGGTCTTAGAATAATGATATCAATTCTTATTTGATTTGACACATTCTAGTTGGTAACGTTGATGAATGAAAAGAAACGGAGAGAGAGGGATTCGAACCCTCGGTAAACAAAAGTCTACATAGCAGTTCCAATGCTACGCCTTGAACCACTCGGCCATCTCTCCTACAGAATCTTTTTTCTGACCAAAACCCGAAAGAATAACGAGTCATTCATCTTAATTGTAGTACAGGTATGACCGCTTGACGGTCCTATAAGAAAATTTTTTTTTTTCCAATATTTCATCTTTGTCAAAAAGGGGGGGACAATTTGGGACCCACGTTTTTCCAATCAGTCTTTTTTTATGTTATTTTGTACTGTACAATTCCTTTTTTTGTGGAATCGCTTTTCCCAAAGGGGGATTAGAAGAATTAGAAAATGAATTACTAATTATGACTAGATCTCGAAGAAATGGAAATTTTATTGATAAGACCTCTTCAATTGTAGCCAATATTTTATTACGAATAATTCCGACAACTTCAGGAGAAAAAAAGGCATTTACCTATTACAGAGATGGTGCGATTTGATTTTTTTTGTTTTTACTTCTCGGTTTTACGAAAAAAAGTACAAAGTACGTAGTTAGGAATCGAAAAAACAAATTAGTGAAAGAAACCTACGCTTGGTGAAGGTGAAGTTTAGAGAGAAATAGAGCAATTCCTTCTGTCGTGTATCCTCGATTGATGCAGCCTTAAATGCTTCAATTTTCTATTTTATATTTTAGTATTGAGCAAAAGGTTATATCTATAGGTTTTGTATTGGAGGTAAATCCTACTTCATTAGTACCAATAGGTAGCATCGGGGAAAAAGCACTACACCTAGGAATCAACAACACAAAATTTTTGTTCTAAATAACCCTTTTCCTTATTGGTATCGGGATTAAAAATAATGGTTGGGAAAAAAAGATCCATCTCATTCGTACTTTTGGTACCCGTATAACCATCAAAGACCGTTGAAGTGACTAATTCCTGGAAATCGTAAGCGTTGAGTACAAAGAAATTTTTGGAGTGACCCTTTCTTAATACGATTGGTGTTAAGAAAAAATCTCTTGTGGGAAGGCTGGCTAGAAATTTCTTGTAAAAATACCAGCCCCTTTCAGTTCATAATGAGAATAGTGAAATTTTTCTTATTCCCTTTAGTACTATGCACAGAAGGGAGGAGCCGTATGAGATGAAAATCTCACGTACGGTTCTGGAACGGAGATTCTTTTACTAGAATGAACGACCGTAACGGATGTCGGCTCAATCCGAAGGAAATTATGCAGAAGCTTTACAGAATTATTATGAAGCTACGCGACTAGAAATTGATCCCTATGATCGAAGTTATATACTCTATAATATAG